TATATATTCTAATGCAAATTTATAACACTATATATTGACACATAAAAAACTCGTCAATGATGTCGATCGAGCCTTGCCTGGTTTAGGGGTTTAACAGGGTTTATTAGGACTCCTTCGACATTGGGGGTAGGGGGGTTTATCGCGCGCGGAGCGGGAGGGGGAAATCCTGAATAGTATGGGGAATAAAAAATATAGTTATGCTCTTGATAGTGTTAAAATGCGACGCTTTAAAAATATGTCATTATAACATTACATTTTGGTGTGCGATCCAAATAATATATGGACAACCTTAAATCAATAGCCTTAGGGTCCACTTGTATATGCCAGGTGATTTCGACCCGAAAAAAAAAAAAAAAAAAAATACCACATGCCTATAAATGAAGGCTTTGCATGGGGGGTTTGTGCTAATTCGTTGTCCCACCATTAACTTATGCCAGGATAATTCAAGTGTTGGGGGATTATATTTGTATGGCCCTGAAATAGGAACCAGATGCCAGTAATAGTGTGAGTTGTGCGACCCCCACAAGTGTTGTCCCTGACCCTATCATTCATACTGTATAACAAGATATGGGGATGGTGGTCTCTCACTACTATAAAACATGTTGGTAGTTAATTTTTATCTGAAATTTATTTTAATGTAAGCTGAGAGTTGATTATGAATTTTCATTTGAACTAGCAGTTTAATGTTGTGAAAAAATTTTTATGTAATTTTTAAAAAATTTATGTGGAATTTTAAAATTATAGTTTGAAAAAAAAATGTTGTGATTAATTTTATATTGAATTATATTTTAATGAATTAAATCATGATGTAATATAAAACATATAATGTTCTAGTACATGGTGTTGAGTTATGCATATTATGTACTAGAGCATAGGACATAAAATGATGTCGAACAAATATTGTTCTGCAGAAAATAGTTTAGTTGAGAATCCTAGCTTTGGGAGTTAGGGGTGGGAGTTGAAATCTCTCTTTTCTGGCGCTAGGAAGGATTTAAACCTTCGATTTCCGGATTACAAGACCGGCGCTTTATGCCTAAGCTACTAGGGCAGTTGAAAATAAGGAGTTTGTTTTCTAATCATCCGATTAATGGGTTAATGATTAGGAATAGTGAGAAGTACAAAATGGAGGCGATCTGCCCGATGATGATGAAGGGGTGTTCGACGGGTATGCCTCCGATTCATGTTAAGATAAATACGTCTGCGACTAAAGTTCAGAAGAGGAGCTGGGTGAGGGGGCGGAAAGTGAGTCCTTGTTGTTTTGAGGTGTGTAGTAGGGGAACAACTATTAGGACGAGGATTGAGAGTAGTAGTGCTAGTACCCCTCCTAGTTTGTTGGGGATGGATCGTAGAATGGCGTAGGCAAATAAGAAGTATCACTCCGGCTTAATGTGGGGGGGAGTTACCAAGGGGTTGGCCGGTGTAAAGTTTTCGGGGTCTCCCAGGAGGTTTGGTGAGAATAATGCTAAGGATGCTAGGGCTGTGATTAGTATAATAAACCCTAGTAAGTCTTTATACGAGAAGTATGGGTGGAATGAGATTTTGTCTGTATCGGAGTTTAGGCCTAGGGGGTTGTTGGAGCCGGTTTCGTGTAGAAATAGGGCGTGTAGTAGGGTGGCTGCCACAATTGCGAATGGGAGAAGGAAGTGGAATGCGAAGAATCGCGTTAGTGTTGCATTGTCTACGGAGAAGCCCCCTCAAATTCATTGGACAAGGGTATTCCCTACGTAGGGGACTGCTGATAGGAGGTTTGTAATTACTGTGGCGCCTCAGAATGATATTTGTCCCCATGGAAGTACATAGCCAACGAATGCTGTTATTATTACCAGGAGGAGTAGGATTACTCCGATATTTCAGGTTTCTTTGTATAGATAAGAGCCATAATAGAGTCCTCGTCCAATGTGTAAATAGATGCAGATAAAAAAGAAGGAGGCGCCATTTGCATGCAGGTTTCGGATGACCCATCCGTAGTTTACATCTCGACAGATATGCACTACGGATGAAAAGGCAGTTGAAATATCGGAGGTATAGTGTATTGCCAAGAATAGGCCTGTTAGAATTTGCATTATGAGGCAGAGTAGGAGGAGGGAGCCGAAGTTTCATCATGCAGAAATATTGGAGGGGGCTGGGAGGTCAATAAGTGCGTTGTTAACAATTTTGAATAGGGGGTGTGTTTTTCGGGTTACCATAAGTTCTCATAGTTGAATTACAACGGTGGTTTTTCAAGTCATTAGTCCTAGTTAAAATCTTGGTGAGAATTATGACATATTTTCTTGATCTGCTTTTGTTAAGTTTGGTGGTCGGTTTGGTTGGGGTTGCTTCTAATCCTGCGCCATATTTTGCGGCCTTGGGTCTGGCTGTGGCAGCAGGGGTTGGGTGTGGGGTATTAATTGGGCATGGTGGGTCGTTGATTGGTTTAATATTATTTTTAATTTATTTGGGGGGAATGTTGGTGGTTTTTGCTTATTCAGCAGCTTTGGCGTCTGAACCTTTTCCTGAGACTTGGGGGGTGGGGTCCGTTAAGGTTTATGTGCTTATGTACTTAGTTGGGGTGGGGGTCGCGGTTTGATGGTTTTGGGGGGGTTATAGTGGTTATTGGGTGGTGGATGAGTTTAAGGAATTTTTTGTGGTGCGGGGGGACACTAGTGGAGTTTCTTTAATATATTCTGTTGGGGGGGGGATATTAGTGGTATGTGCGTGGGTCTTGTTATTGTGTCTTTTTGTAGTGCTAGAGCTGACGCGTGGTTTAAGTCGGGGGGCGCTTCGGGCTGTTTAGAACATAGTTAGGAGGGCCAGGGCCAGGGCTGTGGAGATAAGATAGAAGGTTAAGTAAATTTTAATGATATTGGTGTCGGTATTGTTAAACAGTGAGGTTAAGTAGTGGTATAGTGGGTGAAGGCCTTTGGGTCCAATTTCTAGTCACTGTCGGTCAAATTTGGTAGCTTGTTTTCCTAGCGCCAGGTTGAGTTTGGGTATAGTGCGATGAATAATGTTGGGGAAAAATCCGAGTATGTTAGAGAAGTTATGCAGGGTTAGTGTGGGTATAATTTTAGTTTGTTTGGAGGCTGCTGTGGCCAGGGCGAGTGCTGCAATGAGACCAAGGATAGTGATGATCAGTGCTGCTAGTTTTAAGGAGGGGGTTATGGTCATGATCGGGGTTTTTGATGGTAAAAAGTTGGAGGTGAGGATAAGGCCTGCAATAATGCTTCCTCAGGCTAGGCGTTCGAGGGGGCGGGTTACTTCTTTATAGTTTTCATTAATTGGGGATAGGGGTGGAAATCGTGGGGAGCCCATGGTTACGAAGAAAGCTACGCGGAGGCTGTATACTGCGGTGAAGGTTGTGGCGACCAGTGTTAGGGCTAGGGCTCAGGCGTTTAAGTGAGAAGTGTTGAGGGCTTCAATAATGGCATCTTTTGAGAAGAAGCCTGCCAGGAAAGGCATGCCGGTGAGTGCCAGGCTTCCGATGATAAGACATGAGGAGGTAAGGGGTATTAGTTTGTGTAGGCCCCCCATTTTTCGGATGTCTTGCTCATCGTTTAAGCTGTGAATGATAGAGCCTGAACAAAGGAATAGTATGGCCTTGAAGAAGGCGTGGGTGCAAATGTGTATAAATGCTAGTTGTGGCTGGTTTAGTCCAATTGTGACTATTATTAGGCCTAGCTGGCTAGATGTTGAGAAGGCTACAATTTTTTTGATGTCATTTTGTGTCAATGCACAGGTGGCAGTAAAGAAGGTTGTTAGGGCCCCTAGACATAGGCAGGCGGTTAAGATTAGTTGGTTGTTTTCTATGAGCGGGTGAAGTCGAATTAATAGGAAAATACCTGCTACAACTATGGTGCTTGAGTGCAGTAGGGCAGAAACCGGGGTCGGGCCCTCTATGGCTGAGGGTAGCCATGGGTGTAGACCAAATTGGGCAGACTTTCCGGTGGCTGCTAGAATAATTCCCATGAGAGGGGGGGTTATGTCGAAATTTTTGGACAGGGCGAAGATTTGGGGGATTTCTCAGGAGTTAAAGTTTATTGCGATTCAGGCTATGGCAAGGATTAGGCCGATGTCACCGACTCGGTTGTAGAGGACGGCTTGTAGGGCTGCCGTGTTAGCGTCAGCTCGTCCGTGCCATCACCCGATTAGCAAGAAGGATATGATTCCGACACCCTCTCACCCGATAAATAGTTGAAATAGGTTGTTGGCGGTGACTAGCATAATTATAGCTACTAGAAATAGTAGGAGGTACTTGAAGAATCGGTTTAAGTAGGGGTCAGAGTGTATATATCAGAGTGCGAACTCTAGGATGGACCATGTGACGTATAGGGCGACGGGTGTGAAAATTAAGGAGTAATGGTCGAATTTGAAACTGATGTTGATGTCAAAGTTTGTAATATTTATTCAGTTTCAGGTGGTAATGATGGTCTCTGTTCCTTGGTCAAGGAAAATTATCAGGGGGATCAGGCTAATGAAGAATGCGGTGCTTACGGCAGTTTTAACCTGTGTCTGGGCTCAGTTTTGGTCTAGGGGCTTTGGTTTTAGTGTCATAATTAGTGGTCATGTAAGGGTTATTAGGGTAAGAAGTAGGGAGGTTGTTATAATAGTATTGAGCATAGCTGCTACTTGGAGTTGCACCAAGAGTTTTTGGTTCCTAAGACCAACGGATGAACTATTATCCTTTAGGAGCTGGTGAATGGGCCGCGGAGTTTAACCGCGGGGGTAAAGGATTAGCAGTCCTTACTGCTCTCGGGCCCCTTTCGGTGGACAAGGGGAGTTTAACCCCCATTCTTAGAATCACAATCTAATGTTTTATGTTAAACTATGTCTACAGTATCATCAGCCTCACATAATTTCAGGTTTTAGGATGAGAAGAATAATTGGGAGTAGATGTAGGGTGATTAGTAGGTGCTCACGTGTGTGGTAGGGCTGCAGATTGGTGATGTGTTGTGGTAGGGGCCCCCGTTGTGTTATTAAGAATAAGTATAGGGAGTAGGCGGCGGTGATTAGGGTGCCTGCCCCGGTTATTGTAAGGGTTCAAGGGGACCAGTTAAACATGGTTGTAATGATTATTAGTTCTCCCATTAAGTTTGGTATAGGGGGTAATGCTAAGTTAGCCAGATTAGAAATAAATCATCAGATGGCGGCGAGGGGAAAGATGACTTGTAGGCCTCGGACTAGAATTATTGTTCGGCTGTGGGTTCGTTCGTATGCTGTGTTGGCCAGGCAGAATAGGGCGGAGGATACCAGGCCGTGGGCGATTATTAATACTAATGCCCCGGTAAAGCCCCATGGGGTTTGGATTAGAATGCCTCCTGCTACAAGACCTATGTGGCTTACAGATGAATAGGCGATTAGGGACTTTAGGTCTGTTTGGCGCAGGCAGATGGTTCCTGTTATAATTACTCCTCAGAGGGCTAGCGCAATAATGGGATATGTCAGTTCTGCGGGCAAGGGGTCTAATATTCCCATTATTCGTAGTATGCCGTAGCCTCCCAATTTTAGTAGTACTGCTGCCAGTACTATGGACCCGGCTACTGGGGCCTCTACGTGGGCTTTCGGCAGTCAAAGGTGGATGCCATATAGGGGTATTTTTACTAGGAAGGCGATTAGACATGCTGCCCACCAGATTTTGTTGCTCCAAGAACTGAGATTTATTGGGTGTGAGTACTGGATGATGAGTATGGAGAGTGTTCCTGTGTTTTGATATAGGAGAAGGAGGGCTACTAATAAGGGCAGTGAGCCTGCCAATGTATAAAATAGGAAGTAGGTTCCGGCATTTAATCGCTCAGCTTGATTGCCCCAGCGAGTAATAATAATCAGGGTGGGGATGAGGGTTGCTTCAAATATCACATAAAATATAATTAACTCGGTGGCACCAAATGCTAGGATTAGGAAAGCTTGAAGGGAGACTAGTAGTGCGATATAGCTTCGTTGGCGGCTGGTGGGCTCTGTTTTGATGTGGTTTTGGCTAGCTAGGATCATGAGGGGTAATAGTCAGCATGTAAGCACTAGGAGGGGGGTTGATAGGGGATCGGTGGCTATATATGGGTTGGAGGCAGATCAACCGGTTTCTAGGGGCCATTTGATTCAGGCAAAGCTGGCTAGTGCAATAATTAGGCTTTGTAGGGTTGTAGTGGTTCAGAGTCATTTAGGGGAGGACAACCAGATTGTTGGAAATAGCATAATAGTTGGGATCAGAATTTTTAGCATTGTAATAGGTTTAGGGCTTGTATTTGGTCCGTTCCGTGGGTTCGGGCTGTGGCAACCAGTAGGGCCAAGCCTGCACTGGCTTCACAGGCTGAAAAGGCTAGCAGGAGGATGGGGGCTGCGGAGAAGGCGGTGGACTCTAGCTGTAGGGCTCATAGGGCAAGGGCGATGAATAGAGACAATATTATGCCCTCTAAGCATAATAGGGCGGACATAAGGTGTGTTCGATGGAAGGCTAGGCCTGTTAGTCCCAAGGTAAACGCGGATGTAAAGCTAAAATATACGGGTGTCATAAGGAGATTGCGGATTTAAACCGCAGTTTTCTGAGCCGAAATCAGAGGTCTTATTTTGGACTAATCTTCTATTCAGCCCATTCTAAGCCTCCTTGTAATCACTCATAGACTAGGCCCAGTGTGAGTAGTGCTAGAATGATCGTGGTTCATGTTAGGGTGTGTGTGGGGTCTGGCAGTTGATTACCTCAGGGCAGGGGTAGAAGAAGTGCGATTTCCAGATCAAATAGCAGGAAAAGAATAGCCACTAGGAAGAAGCGAAGGGAAAAGGGCAGGCGTGCCGACCCCAGGGGGTCAAAGCCGCACTCATAGGGGGAGAGTTTTTCTGCATCGGGGGTTATTTGGGGCAACCAGAATGATACGAGGGCTAGAATGAGTGAAAGGGCTATGGAAATTATTAGCATAGTTATAATTAGGTTCATTATCTTTCCTTGGGGTTTAACCAAGACTAGGTGATTGGAAGTCACTCGTACTAACTTTGAATACTAGAAAGATATGAGCCTCATCAGTAGATAGAGACGTACAAGAATAGTCAGACAACGTCTACGAAATGTCAATATCAGGCGGCTGCTTCAAAGCCAAAGTGGTGTTCTGATGTGAAGTGGTGTAAAATTTGTCGCAGGAGGCAGGTAGCAAGGAAGGTGGAGCCAATAATAACATGTAGTCCGTGGAAGCCAGTTGCTACAAAGAAGGTTGAGCCGTATACGCCATCTGCAATAGTGAAAGGGGCTTCATAATACTCTATGGCTTGAAGGGCGGTGAAGTAGAAGCCCAGTAAAATCGTCAGGGTGAGGGATTGGATTGCCTGTTTGCGCCCCCCTTCTATAAGGCTGTGGTGGGCCCATGTGACTGTGACCCCGGATGCTAATAGAACGGCGGTGTTGAGGAGTGGGACTTCAAATGGGTCTAGGGTTGTAATACCTGTGGGGGGTCAGCACCCTCCGAGTTCAGGGGTGGGGGCAAGGCTGGAGTGGTAGAAGGCTCAGAAGAATCCCAGGAAGAAAAAGACTTCAGAGGTAATAAAGAGAATTATTCCGTATCGCAAGCCTTTTTGTACGGGGGGCGTGTGGTGGCCTTGAAATGTGCCTTCTCGTACGATATCCCGTCATCACTGATATATAGTTAAAATTAGCAATACTAGTCCTAGTGACATTAAGGTTATTGAGTGAAAGTGGAATCAGACTGCTAAGCCTGATGTTATTAAAAGAGCAGCTACTGCGCCGGTTAGGGGCCATGGGCTCGGATCTACCATATGATATGCATGTGCTTGGTGGGCCATTAGACGTTTTCTTGTAGATATAGGCTGAGTAATAAAACAAATACGTAGGCTTGAATTACAGCTACTGCAACCTCTAACAGTGTTAATAGTACTAGTAGTGTCGCAGTAAGTGTTGCCACTGTAGTTATTGTTGGGATGAGTGTAATTGTTGCGGTTGAAATTAGCTGAATTAATAAGTGGCCGGCTGTTAGGTTGGCTGTTAGTCGTACTCCCAGGGCTAGGGGTCGGATAAATAAGCTAATTGTTTCGATAACGATTAGGATTGGAATTAGGAGAACAGGTGTCCCTTCTGGCAGTAGATGTCCCAGGGCTGCTGTGGGTTGATTCCGCATGCCAATGATTACAGTTGCTAATCACAGGGGAACTGCCAGGCCTATGTTTAGGGATAGTTGAGTTGTTGGTGTAAATGTGTAGGGTAATAGGCCTAGGACATTAAGTGTTAGAATAAAAATTATTAGGGAGGTTAGGAGTATTGCCCATTTGTGGCCGCCTTTATTTAGGGGCATTAGTAGCTGGTGTGTAAAAGTTTTAATAAATCACCCCTGGAGGGATATTAGTCGGTTATTTTGATACCGGTTGGTGGGGGTTGGAATAAGAATTCATGGCAGTATTAGTGCGATAGCAATTAGGGGGATTCCAAAGTGTGTGGGGCTTATGAACTGGTCGAATAAGTTTAATGCCATGGTCAGTTTCAGGTTTTTGTTTTAAGTTTTTCGGTGTTTAGGGTTGTGATTTCATTTGTGAACGTGTGGCTTAATACTTTGTTTGGGATTACTGTTAGGAAAACTAGTCATGAGAATACAAGGATTGCAAATCACGGGGCGGGGTTTAATTGTGGCATGTCACTGGAGGTGGTTGGGGGTCACCAATCTTTAACTTAAAAGGCTAACGCTAGTCCCTATTTAGCTTTCCAGTGAGGCGTCTTCAAGTATAAGTGAGGATCAGTTTTCGAAGTGTTCGAGGGGGACGGCTTCTACGACGATGGGTATAAAACTGTGGTTAGCACCACAGATTTCAGAGCATTGTCCGTAGAACACCCCCGGTCGGGAGGTGATGAAGGATGTTTGGTTAAGTCGTCCTGGGACGGCATCTATTTTAACTCCCAGTGCTGGGACAGCCCAGGAGTGTAAGACATCTTCAGCTGAGACTAGCACTCGAATTGGGGACTCCATCGGAATTACTATTCGGTGGTCTGTCTCTAGAAGCCGGAATTGGCCTGGGGATAGATCTTGGGTTGGAACCATGTATGAGTCGAAGGCCAAGTTTTCATAGTCTGTATACTCATAGCTTCAGTATCATTGGTGTCCTATTGCTTTTACTGTTAAGTGGGGGTCGTTGACTTCGTCTATTAGGTAAAGGATTCGGAGGGAGGGGAGGGCGATTAAAATGAGAATTACTGCTGGCAGAATGGTTCAGACAATTTCAATTTCTTGTGAGTCTAAAATGTATTTGTTGGTAAGTTTAGTGGTAACTATCACAACAATAATATATAGTACTAGCGTGCTAATTAGGAAAACGATTATTAAGGCATGGTCGTGGAAGTGCAGAAGTTCTTCTATTACAGGTGAGGCCGCGTCTTGGAATCCTAGTTGTGAGGGGTGTGCCATTAAGCTGGTTAGCTTAAGATGCGCAGGGTTTAAACCTACAATTTTGCCTTGACAAGGCGATGTAATAATCATTTTACTAGCATCTTATTGAAGAAAGTGGCAGAGTGGTTATGTGGCTGGCTTGAAACTAGTTTATGGGGGTTCAATTCCCTCCTTTCTCGTTAATGTGTTTGAACTTGCACAAAGGCGGGTTCTTCAAATGTGTGGTATGGTGGGGGACATCCGTGTAGTCATTCCACGTTTGTGTGTGTTAGTTCTACTGAGAGCACTTCTCGTTTAGAAGTAAAAGCTTCTCATAAGATGTACAGGAATATGACAACTGCTACCAGGGAGATGAGGGAGCCGATGGATGAAATAATATTTCATAATGCGTAGGCATCGGGGTAGTCTGAGTATCGTCGGGGCATGCCGGCTAGGCCTAGGAAATGCTGGGGGAAAAATGTGAGGTTCACACCCACGAATATTGTGCCAAAATGAATTTTTGTTCATGTGTTATGTATCGTGTATCCCGTAAATAGGGGGAATCAGTGGACGAAAGCACCCATGATGGCAAAGACAGCTCCTATCGAAAGGACGTAGTGGAAGTGGGCTACTACATAGTATGTGTCATGTAGGACGATGTCCAGGGATGAGTTGGCTAGTACAATACCGGTAAGCCCGCCTACGGTAAATAAGAAAATAAACCCCAGAGCCCAGAGTATTGGGGTTTCTCATTTAATTGATCCCCCGTGCAGTGTTGCAAGTCAACTAAACACTTTAACCCCGGTTGGAATTGCGATGATTATTGTAGCGGATGTGAAATATGCTCGGGTATCTACATCTATTCCAACTGTAAATATGTGGTGGGCTCATACAATAAAACCTAGTAGGCCGATAGCTATTATGGCTCAGACTATTCCTATGTATCCGAACGGCTCTTTTTTTCCGGCGTAGTAGGCAACAATGTGGGAAATTATTCCGAACCCTGGAAGAATTAGAATATAGACTTCTGGGTGGCCGAAGAATCAGAATAAATGTTGATATAAAATTGGGTCTCCTCCCCCTGCCGGGTCAAAGAAGGTCGTATTTAGATTTCGATCGGTGAGTAATATTGTAATACCAGCAGCTAAGACTGGTAGAGAGAGTAGGAGTAGAACAGCTGTGATTAGGACGGCCCATACAAATAAAGGTGTCTGATACTGCGAGATAGCGGGGGGTTTTATATTAATGATAGTTGTAATAAAGTTAATGGCCCCGAGGATGGAGGAAGCCCCCGCGAGGTGAAGTGAGAAGATGGTTAAGTCTACTGAGGCTCCTGCATGTGCGAGGTTTCCCGCAAGAGGGGGGTATACAGTTCAGCCTGTTCCGGCCCCAGCCTCCACCCCGGAGGAGGCGAGGAGTAGTAGGAAAGAAGGGGGCAGAAGTCAAAAGCTTATATTATTTATGCGGGGAAAGGCCATGTCTGGGGCTCCGATTATTAGTGGTACAAGTCAGTTTCCGAAGCCGCCGATCATGATTGGTATTACTATAAAGAAAATTATGACGAAGGCGTGGGCAGTTACAATAACATTATAAATTTGGTCGTCGCCTAGAAGGGCCCCGGGTTGGGCCAGCTCTGCTCGGATTAGGAGGCTGAGGGCTGTGCCGACTATTCCGGCTCAGGCACCGAATACTAAATAAAGGGTGCCAATGTCTTTGTGGTTGGTTGAGAAGAATCAGCGGGTGATTGTCACAGGTAGAATGGCCGAGGGTTAGGCGGTGGATTGTAGCTCCATGTACAAAGGTTTAAATCCTTTTCCTACCAGCTCCGTGGTGTATAACACGTCGGATTGCAAATCCGAAGATGCCGGCTAATAGCCGACCGGGGCTTTCCCCGCCTTTTTAGAGGCAGGCGGGGAAAGTAGATGAATGCTCGCTGGTTTGAGCGTCTAGCTGTTAACTAGGAGTTTGTAGGATCGAGGCCTTCTCATCTAGGAAGGCTTTAGCTTAATTAAAGTGTCTGGGTTGCATTCAGAAGATGTGAGATAAAGTCTTGCAAGTCTTATACAGGGACTAGGAGATTTTCACTCCTACTTAAAGCTTTGAAGGCTTTTGGTCTGGTTATCCTAAGTCTCTAGTTGATTAATGCTTGGGCTAGTGGGGTTAGTGGTAGTAGCATTAGGGCGGAAATTATAGAGGTGGCCAGGAGGGCTGTGTTTTGTATATTTTGTAGGCGTCATGGGGCGGCGGTGTTATTTGTGTTGGGGGCGATTGTCAGGGTTATTGAGTAACAAAGGCGGAGATAGAAGTATAGGCTTAGAAGGGCGGTTAGTGCCATAATAGTTGCTATGAGGGGCAGTTCTTGTGTGGTAAGTTCTTGTATAATTAATCATTTTGGTATAAAGCCTGTTAAGGGGGGGAGGCCCCCTAAGGAGAGGAGGGTGAGGGCGGCAGCGGCTGTAATTGTTGGGGCCTTTGTTCAATTTATTGCTAATGAGTTAATTTTTGTTGCGGAGATTATTTTGAATGTCAGGAATGTTGCGGATGTCATAATAATGTATGTAATTAAGGCAAGAATTGTTAGCTGGGGTTTGAGTTGTACGATTGTGACCATTCATCCGAGGTGGGCGATTGATGAATATGCTAAGATTTTTCGGAGTTGGGTTTGGTTTAAGCCTCCTCAGCCCCCAACAATTACAGATAGTAACCCGAGGGCTATTAATAGTTGTGGTTGTGTGAAGGGTGCTATTTGAATAATTAGTGCAAATGGTGCTAGTTTCTGTCATGTGGCTATGATGAGGCCAGTGGTCAGGTCTAGTCCTTGTATCACGGGGGGTATTCAGAAGTGCATGGGGGCTAGTCCTACCTTTAGGGCTAGTGCTATGGTAATTAGTGTGGTTGCGGTTGGATTGGATAGACAGTGAATGTTTCATTCTCCTGTGGTTCAGGCATTGATGGTGCTTGCGAATAGGATCGTTGCTGCGGCAGCCGCTTGGGCCAAGAAATACTTGGTTGTGGCTTCTACTGCTCGGGGGTGGTGGTGTTGGGCTATCAGGGGAAGGATTGCTAGTGTATTAATCTCTAGTCCTATTCAGGCCAGTAGCCAGTGGGAGGTTATGAATGTTAGGGCTGTACCTAATCCTAAGCTTGATAATAGAATTATGATGATGTAGGGGGTCATTGGTAAGAGAAGGGTTTTAACCTACATTGTTGGGGTATGGGCCCAAAAGCTTAATTTAGCTGATCTTACTAGAAAGTGGTGTAATGGGAGCACTTGGAGTTTTGATCTCCATAATATGGGTTCGAGTCCCATTTTTCTAAAGAACTGGGGGGAATTTAACCTCCATGATTCACTCTATCAAAGTGGTCCTTGGGCATTCAGGCACAGTTCCTTTAGCTATAGTTGGGGGGGTAGTCCATTTAGTGCGACGGGCAGGGAGGCGTGTCATAAAATAAGGGCTAGGGTTAGGGGTAGAAAATTTTTTCATACTAGGTGTATTAGTTGGTCATATCGGAATCGTGGGTAGGAGGCGCGAACTCATAGGAAAAGTATTGATAGAAGGGCAGCTTTTACTATGATATTGGCGGAGGTAGCTTCAGGAATGGTGGGGATATGGTTTGCTCCTAGGAATAGGATGGTTGATAGTGTATTTATTAGGAGGATGTTAGCATATTCTGCCAGGAAAAATAGGGCGAAGGGTCCTCCGGCATATTCGACATTAAAGCCCGAAACGAGCTCGGATTCCCCCTCCGTTAGGTCGAAGGGGGCCCGGTTTGTTTCTGCTAGGGTTGAGATATATCATATGGCAGCTAGGGGTCAGGCGGGTAATAAGAGTCAGATTGCTTCTTGGGTTGTGTTAAATATTTGGAGGGTGAAGCCGCCAGTAAAGATAATAATGGATAGTAAGATTAGGCCCAGGCTGACTTCGTAGGAGATAGTTTGTGCGACTGCCCGTAGGGCCCCAATTAGTGCATATTTTGAATTTGAGGCCCACCCTGAGCCTAAGATGGCGTAAACTGCTAAGCTGGACAGTGCTAGGATAAATAGTATACCAAGGTTTAGGTTTGTTAGGGGGTGGGGAATAGGTATGGGTGCCCACAGCAGTATGGCTAGTGTGAGGGCCAGTATGGGGGTGAACAAGAATAGGAACGGCGAGGATGTCGAGGGGCGAATGGGTTCTTTAATGAATAGTTTAACGCCATCTGCAATTGGTTGTAGGAGTCCATAGGGGCCAACTACGTTGGGGCCTTTTCGTAGTTGTATGTATCCTAGCACTTTTCGCTCAATTAGCGTGAGGAAGGCCACTGCGAGGAGTACGGGCACAATATAGGCTAGGGGATTAATTAGGTTAATTAGGAGAGTTATCATAATTAAGAGGAGGATTTGAACCTCCGGCAGAAAGGGCTTAGGCCTTTTGCAATTACCGGGCTCTGCCATCTTAATAATCTTATCTAGATTTTGGGTTTATGCCCTCCTTTTACTTAATTTAGTTGGTTTCATTAAGTTGGGGTGGGGCGTGCTGGTAGCAGGGGCCCCCTTTTTCCGGTCCTTTCGTACTAGGAATAGTGGCGTTATAGATAGAAACTGACCTGGATTGCTCCGGTCTGAACTCAGATCACGTAGGACTTTAATCGTTGAACAAACGAACCCTTAATAGCGGCTGCACCATTAGGATGTCCTGATCCAACATCGAGGTCGTAAACCCCCTTGTCGATATGGACTCTGAAAGGGGATTGCGCTGTTATCCCTAGGGTAACTTGGTTCGTTGATCGGCAGGTTGCCGGGTCTTAATGGTCAGAGGTTCTGATACTTAGAGATGTTTCTCTTGGTTTTAGGGAATGTCCCAGTCCTCGTGGGAGCTTTATTTTCTCCCGTGGTCGCCCCAACCGAAGACTAGGATCAATCATTACTTAGTTTAACTTATTTTTAGGTTCTTGACGTAGGTGATCTTTTGTCTTAAGCTCCAAAGGGTCTTCTCGTCTTGTATTTTTATGCCCGCTTCTGCACGGGTAGATCAATTTCATTGACTTGAAAAGGGAGACAGTTAAGCCCTCGTTCCACCATTCATACAGGTCTTCATTTAAAAGACAAGTGATTGCGCTACCTTCGCACGGTCAAAATACCGCGGCCGTTTAACTTGTCACTGGGCAGGCAAGACCTCCTATACGTTGATTTTTGCAGGAGGCGATGTTTTTGGTAAACAGGCGAGGCTTGTGTTTGCCGAGTTCCTTCCTTTTCTTTTAGTCTTTCCTTAATAGCCTTCCGGTGTGGGGTTAATGATTAGTGTGTGTAAGTATTTCTTGGTCTTTAATATGATTACACTTCCCTCTTAATTTGGGTTCAGGTAATTGCTAGTGGAGAGTCCGATCTAGCATACACGTAGGCTTTGGAGAAGGGGGTTCCTTCTTATTACTCATTTTAGCAGTATCTTTTCCATGGGGGCATGGAGTGGCCTAATAATATTAGGGGTTTTAGATTTAATATTTGGATAATGGATTTGTGTTCTGCCGGAGCTTTAACGCTTTCTACTTAGATGGCTGCTTTTAGGCCCACTAAAGCAGTTTATCTTGTTTAATATAATCTTTAACCTCCTGGTGAGGTTGTATCCTGTTTTATAAGGGCTGTACCCCTTATAAATAACTTCCGCATATTTCTTTGGCTCATAGTTTTGAATTTTTGAGTTAAGGAGTGCGGAGCTGAACTTTTATTCATTTCTTAGGCAACCAGCTATAACTAAGTTCGGTAGGTCTGTCACCTCTACCCGGGGATCTTCCCACTCTTTTGCCACAGAGACGGGTTGGCCCTAATTAATAGGCTGTCTCGGGGTAGCTCACTTAGTTTCGGGGCTTCGAACTAAAATGCGTTTTGCTCGGAGGGGCTGGCTAAATCATGATGCAAAAGGTACGAGGGTTAGTCTCTGCTTTGTTGTGCTTTAATGAGTTATTTCATTTCTATTTCAGCGTTCCCTTGCGGTACTATTTCTATGGCTTTAAGTTGTACCTTTTCTGTCACACATACTGGGGCGGTAAAATGTTTTGATTTGTAGCTTTGTAGTTCTGTTAGTGCTTTTAATATTTTAATAGTTAATTAAGTGGTTAAGCTAGCTGTTTAGCTCAGGGCGATCCAACTTGCATGGATGTTTTCTCGGTGTAAGGGAGATGCTTGACTATCTCAGCCACGCTCTGATTATTCCAAGTGCACCTTCCGGTACACTTACCATGTTACGACTTGCCTCCCCGTGAGAATGGTTTTGTTATTATGAATTATTTGATTAGTGATTTGGGGGAGAGTGACGGGCGGTGTGTGCGCGTCTCAGAGCCTGATTCAAAAGGACACTCTATTTGCTTTTTACTGCTAAATCCACCTTTAAGCACTCGTTTCAGGGTGCTATTCGTATATTCTATCTATAGAAAATGTAGCCCATTTCTATCCACTTCGTACGCTACACCTCGACCTGACGTTTTTGGGCGAGCCCATTTTGCTTACTGTTGGGCCTTCACAGGGTAAGCTGACGACGGCGGTATATAGGCGGGTAAGGCTAGAAGTGGTGAGGTTTAACGGGGGTTATCGGTTCTAGAACAGGCTCCTCTAGGTGGGTCTGAGACACCGCCAAGTCCTTTGGGTTTTAAGCTGTGCTCGTAGTACCCTGGCGGATGTGTTTGTAATTTACCATCTGGGTTTAGCGCTAAGCATAGTGGGGTATCTAATCCCAGTTTGTTTCTTAGCTTTCGTGGGGTCAGGTGAATTAGTTTAAAGCTACTTTCGTATTTGGGTTTCGTATTTCCGGGGGCGTATGACAGTTTGGGAAATCTTTAGCTTTATTATTTTATTTCCTTAACCACCCTTTACGCCGTGTCTATCAACTAGGGTCTTTCGTATAACCGCGGTGGCTGGCACGAATTTTACCGACCCTTTTAACTTTAACTAAGTCAAGTTTTCACTAATGGCTTAATGTTTATTACTGCTGAAATCCCTTGGGGGTGTGGCGTAGCAAGGCGTCTTGGGCTAACTTGGGAAAGGCTGTGCCTGATGCCTGCTCCTCGTCCCCGGGCAGGGGATTGAGGGCATTCTCACGGGGGTGCGGAAACTTGCATGTATAAATTGGGTTAAAGCTGATAGTAAAGTCAGGACCAAGCCTTTATGCTCGTGGAACTTTCTAGGGTTCATCTTAACATCTTCAGTGTTATGCTTTGGCTTAAGCTACGCCAGC